CATTGAATGAATAATAGATCCCGATCCTAAAAACAACAATGCTTTCGAATAGGCATGAGTAATCAAATGAAATAAAGCGGCTCGATAAGACCCCATGCCTAAAGCTAACATCATATAACCCAATTGAGACATTGTAGAATAGGCTAAACTCCTCTTAATATCTTTTTGAGCAAGAGCTAAAGTGGCTCCTAATAATACTGTTATTATACCTATCAAGGCTATTAGATTCATTATATAAGGTATAATTACGAAAAGAGGAAGGAGTCGCGCTACAAGAAAAATGCCCGCCGCTACCATAGTAGCAGCATGTATCAGAGCCGAAATAGGAGTGGGTCCTTCCATGGCATCCGGTAACCATACATGAAGGGGGAATTGCGCCGATTTAGCAATTGCACCCGAAAATAAAAAGAAGGCGCACAAAGTAACAAATAAAGAATTCACCTCATTATTATAAATTAAGTTATTAAATATTTCGAAGAAATCCCGAAATTCGAAACTGCCCGTTATCCAATAAAGACCTAAAATTCCTAATAATAATCCAAAATCCCCTATACGATTAGTTACAAATGCTTTTTGACAAGCATTCGACGCAATAGGTCGTGTAAACCAAAAACCTATCAATAGATAAGAACACATTCCAACCAATTCCCAAAAAATATAAATTTCTATTAAATTAGAACTAGTAACTAATCCCAACATTGAACTATTGAAAAAACTCATATAAGCAAAAAATCTCAAATAGCCCTGATCATGAGACATATAATTGTCACTATAAATAAGAACCAGAATTCCAACCGTACTAATTAATATTAATAAAATAGAAGTAAGTGGGTCGATCAAATATCCGAATTCTAAAGAAAAATCATTATTGATAGTCCAAGACCATACATATTGATAGATAAAACTACTATTTATTTGCTGAATAGACAGATCGATCGAAAAAAACATAACTAAACTTAACAAAAAAATACTCGGAAAAGCCCACAGACGACGAAGTTTTTTTGTTGCCACCGGAAAAAGTAAGAGCCCCGCCCCTATTACCAGAGGGACTGGAAGTGTAATGAAAGGTATAATCCATGAATATTGATATGTATGTTCCATAAAAAAATCGGATTCTTTTTAATTAATTAATTTTGTCTTGTTTATGATTTATCGGCTCTTATCTCTTTTTAATTTTAAAGAGAATTAAAGTTAAAGAGGTCAGTCAATACAAAAAAGAATAATAATAAATAATAATATAATAAAAAATGAAGATATCGAAAACTCAAATAGTTATATTCTTATATATTCTTAATCTTTCCCAAATACTTCAAATAATTAAATCAAGAAGTTCACATTGTGAAAATTCAAATAATAGGAATCAAAATTATGGATTAATGGATATTAGTATAAAAAATACTTCTTTTAAAGAAAATTGCAATTATTATTATTTTGGATTACAAGACTTTATATATGTTGAGAAAGGATAAAGAATTAGAGCACAAATAGTACTTTATTTTGATAGGAATGAAAAAAAAAAAGAAGGTTTTTTACCGGATCCTTACTGGATCCAAAAAAAAGAAAATAAAATAATAATTTTTTGAATCCTTTTATTCAAAATTATTAACTAGTACTTTTGGGGACTAATTTATTACCCCGTATTATGTTTATAGAGAATACTATGATATTTGATACTTTCCGTTTACATAGGGTATAAAGTACATAGGATAAAAGAAAAGAATCACTCAAATTTTTTTACATAGGATTTTCTTTTGTAAAATCATCTATTTTTTAGCAAATTAACGAACAGTCCGCGTCGAATTTGAAAATCGAATTTCAATTAGGTATACTTTTTCTTCGAGCTTGCCTCGCCTAATTACTAGAAAAAAAATTACATTTTTTTTAGGATTTAGGATAAATAGGGTTTGGTTTCAATTCTTAAACTTTTTTATGTATGTTATTATATCTAGAAATAAAGCTAGAAATAGAGCATATATGTCGAAATAAGGTATGCTCAAAAAGGACAGAAATAGAAAGGAACTGGCTTTTTTTCTTTTTTTTTTCTGAAGACAGTAGAATTTCGAAACTAAATAGATAGATAATAAATAGTAAAGAACAGTTTTTTTTGAACAATAGATGTCTTTCACATCCAACTATAACAATAAATAACTTCCTTTTTTTTGAATGGCAGTTCCAAAAAAACGTACTTCTATATCAAAAAAGCGTATTCGAAAAAATATTTGGAAAAGAAAGGGATATTGGGCAGCGTTAAAAGCTTTTTCGTTAGCAAAATCGCTTTCTACTGGAAATTCAAAAAGTTTTTTTGTGCGACAAATAAAAAATCAAACGTTGGAATAATCTGACTCAGATTGACATTAGAAAGGTCTATTTTTCTTTTCTATTAAAAATAGAAAAGAAAAATAGCCCCTTCCTTACTTTCAATCCAATTGATAAAAAAACCTTTTAACCCTTTACGTTTAGGTAATTCAAAACGAGTCAATTTTGAATGATCTTTTTTATACCATATGCTTAGGCTGGAAAAAATCAAAGTTAAATTCGAAAAAATAAAATACACGACAGAACTCGAAACTGTTATATGATATGTCCAGATCAATATTGAATTGAATTATTAAATCCTAACACAAATTCGCTACATAAAAAAATCCTAAGGAGTAATATATATAATAAAATATTTACATAAACCCCTTGAATAGAGTGCTGAAATTGTAATAAAAAAAATTTGATTTTTGTGGGAGAGCTCTCCCCATGAATTAACGTAAAATTGGAACTCTTTATTTTCATTTTCAACAGTTTCCTTGGAAAGGAAGATAAACTACGCAAAAAAAACATTATTGTTAAGTTAACTGAAATGGACATACTAAATCTAAATGAAATGATAATAAGGATTATTAGAATAAAGATTTTTATGGGAACGCTCAATAATTAATTAAACGAATTATTATTCATTAATTTGAATCGTTCCTAAAAAATATTGTAATTCTTTTAAGCTCGACGATTGAATAAAAATTGGTTATTATGATTTCGAGTAAGCCGCTATGGTGAAATCGGTAGACACGCTGCTCTTAGGAAGCAGTGCTAGAGCATCTCGGTTCGAGTCCGAGTGGCGGCAAAATAACTTTTAATTTTCAAAAGTATAAAATCCGTCCTATAATAAATTCAATTCTTGATTTCAATTCCGGGGAGCTTCTCCACTTTTAAGAATCTTTATGATATTCTCGACTTTAGAACATATATTAACTCATATATCTTTTTCAGTCGTTTCCGTTGTAATTATAATTCATTTGATAACCTTATTAATTGGCGAATTGCTAGCACTATATGAGTCGTCAGAAAAGGGCATGATAATTACTTTTTTTTGTATAACAGGATTATTAGTGACTCGTTGGGTTTATTCGGGACATTTACCATTAAGCGATTTATATGAATCATTAATCTTTCTTTCATGGGGGTTCTCCATTATTCATATGATTCCGTATTTTCAAAAGCATAAAAATTATTTAAGCGCAATAACCACACCGAGCGCCTTTTTTGCCCAAGGCTTTGCTACTTCGGGTCTTCTAACTGACATGCATCAATCCGAAAGATTAGTACCCGCGCTCCAATCCCAGTGGTTAATGATGCACGTAAGTATGATGCTATTGAGTTATGCAGCTCTTTTATGCGGATCATTATTATCAGTAGCACTTCTAGTAATTACATTTCGAAAAGTCATACGAATTGTTGATAAAAGCAATAATTTACTAAATGATTTATTTTCCTTTGGTAAAATCCAAGAAAGAAGCAATATTTTAAAAAATATTTCTTTTCTTTCGTCTAGGAATTATTACAGGTTTCAATTTATTCAACAATTAGATCATTGGGGTTATCGTATTATTAGTATAGGGTTTATTTTTTTAACAATAGGAATTCTTGCGGGAGCAGTCTGGGCTAATGAAGCATGGGGATCGTATTGGAATTGGGATCCAAAAGAAACTTGGGCATTTATTACTTGGACCATATTCGCGATTTATTTCCATACTCGAACAAATAAAAATTTGGAAGGTTTAAATTCTTCAATTGTTGCCTCTATTGGCTTTCTTATAATCTGGATATGCTATTTTGGGGTCAATTTATTAGGAATAGGGCTACATAGTTATGGTTCATTTACATTACCATCGAATTGAATTGAAATAAAAGGTCTGATAAATAGAATCAAATCATAGGACAGCATAACATCTATATAAGAAGCTTCAGATAAGCCGTGGAGAACTTTTTGAATCACTCCATTACTTGATTCAAAAAGTTCTCACAAAAGCCAATGTTTACAATTCATTTTTTTACTTAAATTTCAAAGAAGGAAAAAGAAGTTTTTTTCATTGTAATTCTAGAACAATTTTTGAAAATAAAAAATTTTAAATAAAAAATCATAATATTTTTTTTTTTTTCATTTTTGTATTTTTTAAAAACTATCTATAAAAATACTTAGATAGAATAGCTTCGACCTTGTCAACTGATAATGAAAGAACAAAATCCGGATAAATACCAATACCTATTACAGGCAAAAGGATAGAGATCGAAACAAATAACTCTCGCGGCCCAGAATCAAAAAAATCAGAATTTTGAGCATTAAACAACTTGTATCCATAGAACATCTGCCGTAACATAGATAATAAATAAATAGGAGTTAATATCATTCCAACTGCCATTACAAAAGTAATTAGTATTTTTGGCATTAAAAGATATTTTTGTCCGGTAATTATTCCCAAAAATACTATCAATTCCGCAAAAAACCCACTCATGCCCGGTAATGCAAGGGAGGCTAGTGATAAGATACTGAGCATCGTGAATATTTTTGGCATGGGGGTAGCCATTCCACCCATTTCGTCAAGATAAACAAGACGTACTCTATCATAACATGTTCCTGCCAAGAAAAAAAGTGCAGCGCCAATAAATCCATGTGATATTATTTGTACAATGGCTCCGTCGAGTCCTAGATCATTTAGAGAACAAATTCCTATAATTATGAAACCCATATGAGATACAGAAGAATAGGCTATTCTTTTTTTTAAATTTCGTTGACCAAGAGATGTTGAAGCTGCATAGATTATTTGGATTGCGCCTACTATTATCAACCAGGGGGAAAATATAGAATGAGCACGGGGTAATAATTCCATATTGATTCGAACCAAGCCGTATGCTCCCATTTTTAATAAGATTCCGGCTAGAAGCATACAAGTACTGTAATGCGCTTCTCCGTGGGTGTCTGGTAACCATGTATGTAAGGGTATAAGTGGTGATTTGACAGCAAAGGCAATAAGAAATCCAATATAGAATAATATTTCCAAGGCCAGAGGATATGATTGATTGGCTGATGTTTCAAAATTGAATGTAGGTTCATTGGAACCATATAAAGCAATACCCAAAGCTCCCATTAATAAAAAAACGGAACTTCCTGCAGTATACAAAATAAACTTTGTAGCTGAATACAGACGTTTCCTTCCTCCCCACATGGATATAAGTAGATAAACAGGAATTAATTCTAACTCCCACATGATAAAAAAAAGTAAAAGATCTTGAGAAGAAAATAATCCTAATTGACCACTATACATTGCTAACATCAAAAAATGAAATAATCGCGAATCCCGAGTAACTGGCCGAGCCGCTAAAGTAGCTAAAGTGGTGATAAATCCTGTCAATAAAATCGGTCCTAGAGAGAGTCCATCTATTCCTAATCTCCAGTAAAAATCAAAAAAATTGATCCATTTATAATCCTCTGTTAATTGAATTAATGGATCGTCCAATTGGAAATAATAAGAGAATGCATAGGTCATTAAAAGGAGCTCTAAGATACATATACAGATAGTATACCACCTAATTACTTTATTTCCCCTATGGGGGAAAAAGAAAATTAAGCAACCCGCGAATATCGGTAAAACTACAAATATTGTTAACCAAGGAAAAGAATTCGTGGTAAAGACAAGATACACTTGGACCAGAAAAACCCGTGCTCGAAAAGATAATAGATTTTTGATTCTATTTTTTTTTTCGAGTACGGGTTTTTGTCGGTAAACAAAAAATCAAATGTATTCAAGTGAGTTTTTCTGGAAAGTATCAATAAGCTAGACCCATGCTTCGAGTTGTTTCATGCCATAAATAAACTCGAACACTCAAGAAATCCGTTGGACAGGCGGATTCACATCTCTTACAACCAACGCAGTCCTCTGTTCTTGGAGCAGAAGCAATTTGCTTAGCTTTACATCCATCCCAAGGTATCATTTCTAATACATCTGTGGGGCAGGCTCGGACACATTGAGTACACCCTATACATGTATCATAAATCTTTACTGAATGTGACATTGGATCTATAATGTTTTTTGAACGTCATAAATTTTCGATCTAGTCAATTTCTAAATGAATAATATATTTATACACCAGATGAATCAATGATTTACCAGAATTTTTCTATTCAATTCTGGATGGACCCACTCATGAGATAGAGCCAAGATACTTTAATTTCTTACGTTTTCGAAAACATGACCAGACACGTTAAATATCATACATGCCAACTTGACTTGAGAAATATTTTATTTTATATGATTAAGACTACTTATTCAACAAATCCGATTGATTTAGACGGATTGATTTTCTGTTACGATAAATTGACGAAACAATAGCTGGTCCAATAGCTGCTTCAGCGGCTGCGATAGCTATAACAAAAATTGAGAAAATATTTCCTTTTAATTGGCGGCTATCAAAAAAATCAGAAAATGTTACGAAATTGATATTAACTGCATTCAGTATAAGTTCAAGACACATAAGGGCTCTAACCATATTTCGACTCGTAATCAATCCATAGATACCGATAGAAAATAAATAGGCACTCAAAACAAGTACATGTTCGAGCATCATCGACCAACTCCTTATCAATTTTGATTTTTGTCTCAATCTAAACAAAAATTCAACATCAACCAATTGAATTAACTATAATAAGAATGTAATAAGTCCAGAACAAAGAAATATATTGGTAATAAATCAAATATTAAAGAATTAATAATGAATCAAAGAAAAATAGATGTGATAACATAGAACAGAGTTTCATTTTTTCAAATTTGAAAGATTTTTTATTGGCGAGCCACAGCAATCGCACCGATCAAAGCAACTAAAAGAATTATTGAAATGAATTCAAATGGAAGAAAAAAATCTGTTGATAAATGAATTCCAATTTGTTGACCATTACTTATCAAATCTTGCTCGATAATCTGATTTGCTCTTGTAGTCCAAATAATCCCGTACCATGACGTATCCGAAATAATAGTAATTAATGAAACAAAAATACTTGTACAAACTAAAGAAGTAACCCCATCCCCAACAGTCCAAAGATGAAAACCCTTGTAATATTCTGAACCATTTATGAACATCACAGCAAATAGAATTAAAACATTTATAGCTCCCACATAAATAAGGAGCTGTGCAGCAGCTACAAAATGCGAGTTTGATAAAATATAGAATAAAGATATACAAACAAGAACAAATCCCAATGAAAAGGCAGAAAAAATGGGATTGGTAAGTAATACCACTCCTAGACCCCCTAATATAAGACCTAATCCCAAAAAGACTAAAAGAAAATCATGTATTGGTCCGGGCAAATCCATTGTGCGTAAAATAAGAGATAAAAAAATCAAATTCTTTTTTCATGACCTTATTGATTCGACCAGGAAAATTTTTTTATAATGGGTTCCGAATTCAATTAAACCCTAAGATATAGAAATTGCTGTAGGTAGAGTACAGCTATTGGATGGGCTAATCTCATTCTTTTTTGAAAAGATGAATTAAGCACTCTAAATTTAAAGTTCGAAATAATTATGAATAGAATTATTGCTAGATTTATAGATTTTCAATCGAAATTAAGTCGCGATACAATTCTCACCAACCAATCAAATAAATAGTTGGGATTTGTAGTTTTTGTAATTATTGGCTAAGCAAAAAGAAAGAAACCTTATTCCATCCCCTTAGATCAAAACAGAACCTGAATTTAGTAATTGTGAATTGCTCCTCTTTAATCAATCTTTAATCACAGGGGATTTTACCATTTTTTTTGAGGTGAATTCAAAATTGTTCGAATTGTATAATCGTCAATTATTGACATTGGTAAACGACCTAAGGCAATTTGATTATAATTTAATTCGTGACGATCATAAGTAGAAAGCTCATATTCTTCAGTCATTGATAAACAATTTGTTGGACAATACTCAACACAGTTACCACAAAATATACAGATTCCGAAATCAATACTGTAATTAAGCAACTGTTTTTTTCGAATGTCAGTTTCCAATTTCCAGTCAACAACAGGTAGATCTATAGGACATACACGAACACATACTTCGCAAGCAATGCATTTATCAAATTCAAAATGGATTCGACCACGGAAACGTTCCGATGTGATTAATTTTTCATAAGGATATTGAATAGTTACAGGTAAACGATTTGCATGAGATAAGGTAATCATAAAACTTTGACCAATGTACCTTGCAGCTCGTATGGTTTGTTGACCATAATTCTTGAACCCGTTTATCATGGGAAGCATATTGTAGATACCTATGGATAATTTTATGTTTGTTTCTTTCTCTTGTTTGAGACAAATCAAAATCTTTATAGTGAAAAGAGTTGGGAAGAGGTTGTTAATAATAGATTACCGAGGGAAATAGGTAAAAGAAATTTCCATCCAAGATTTAATAGTTGGTCCATTCTTAGTCTAGGTAAAGTCCATCTTGTTGTGATAGGAATGAACAAGAACAAATACGTTTTAACCAAGGTAATAAAGATACCAATTGTTGTTCCAAAGACCCCACCCACTTTATTTATTTCAAAAAGGTTAGGAATAAATAGGTACGGAATAGAGATATTCCAGCCGCCCAAGTAAAGAATTGTTACAAATAATGAAGAAACTAATAAGTTTAGATAGGAAGCAACATAAAATAAACCAAATTTGATACCCGAATATTCTGTTTGATAACCCGCTACTAATTCTTCTTCTGCTTCTGGTAAATCAAAAGGTAATCTCTCACATTCCGCTAGAGAAGAAATTAAAAAAATTATAAACCCTATAGGTTGACGCCACAAATTCCACCCCCAAAACCCATATTTTGATTGTGCTTCAACTATATCAACTGTACTTGAACTGTTAGATAATCATAGTCGGCGATAACATCACTGTTGCCACCGCTATTTCAGAACTGTACATGAGATTTTCACCTCATACGGCTCCTTGAAAGGTCATAAATAAATCTAAGGATCGGATCCTATTTTGAATCATGATATATTTTCTTGATATATTTGCAGGATATATAGGATTCAAAACGATTGAGTGTTCCAAAATTCGACCAACGAAATTCTGTCTGTTAGAATACTAAAAAAAAGTACTTCTGAATTAATCTCACCCCTTAAGAATAAGAATTTCCATTTTTCTTTCTTGAGTAATAACTGAAATCCTTCAATAAAATACTTCTTTAGAATTATAAAAATGAAAAATACTATTGATAGAAATACCAATAGATATTTCAATTTATCGTTTTCAATTACGAAAAAGAATTATAGATTCCATTAGTTTATGACTTATGACACAAATTTGATCTCTATGAATATAGATATAAGAAAAAAAGATTCAAAAAGATTTCTTTTTTTCTATTGTAATTAGATTCTTTTTTTGTTCCTATTCTTCTTTCTGAAAAAAAAAGGGGGGGGGCTTAAAATTAAAATAAAAAAGAAGGAAAGGGTTATTTCGTTCTTGATAGTCATTTCGTTAATCGGCGGAGAGACCATACTCTGGATCGGAATCAAGGAGAGTACTACCTAATCATTTCTACTAAGTTAAAGCCCCAATTCATATTCTTTGTTATATTCTATTATAAATAGAAATAAATATACTTTTAAATAATTTAAATGATCTCTATTACTAATCCTTTGTGTATCTTGGTGTTCCTAACCCTCCACTCATTTTTTCGCAACCACTCCTTAGCATTATGGTATGGTAATTAATAGATCTAAATGATAGTGAAAACAAAAACTCAATAAGGTTTCTCTTTTGTTTGAGCCCGCTTCAAGCCAGGATGACTAATCAACTAATCTTGGGGCAAACGATCTCGTCTTTTTATGTTTATTTATGCTTTACTCTTGTACATAGGAAATGAGTCTCAATTTTTGTTTTACTGCAGATTTCGAAGCTGTTTTCGTTCACTCATTTAACTATCCAATATCCAATTTCGTTCATCAAAAAAGATGAATAAAAAAATGAAGATATCTATTCAATTTATTTCGCCTTCTTCCTAAAACTCAAAAGAAAAGAAAAGAATAGGGAAAAGTTTATGTTTCAACGAACCGCACGTAGAGATATAGATAATACACAGAGAGTTAATGGTATTTCATAACTAATCGATTGAGCAGCAGCTCGTAGACCACCTAAAAAGGAATATTTATTATTTGATCCATATCCTGACATAAGAAGGCCAATCGGAGCAATACTTGAAATAGCAATCCATAAAAAAACACCAATATTTAGATCAGCTAAAACAAGGTGAGGGCTAAAAGGAATTACTGAATAACTTAATAAAGTGGCTATAACTGCTATGGATGGTCCGATACTGAATAAACGAGTATCTCCTCTAGATGGAAAAAGATTTTCTTTGAAAAGTAGTTTTGTCCCATCCGCTAGAGCTTGAAGAACTCCCAAAGGACCGGCATATTCGGGTCCAATACGTTGTTGTATCCCTGCAGATATTTCTCTTTCTAACCATACAATTACTAATATGCCTATGGTGATTCCCAATACAAGAATAAGAATAGGGACAAGTATCCATATAATTCCGTAGACCCCGTTTAAGGATTCCAATCGGAAAAAAGAATTGATAGGTTGTATTTCTGTTGTATCAATTATCATTTCAACGATCCACTTCTCCCATAATAATATCTATGCTACCTAGTATTGTCATAATATCCGCCAATTTCATTCTTTTAACTAATTGCGGAAGAATTTGCAAATTGATAAAACCTGGCGGGCGAATTTTCCATCTCCAAGGAAAACCACTCTGATCCCCTATAAGAAAAATTCCTAATTCTCCCTTTGGGGCTTCGACTCTCACATAAAGTTCTTGTTTTGGCAATTCAAAAGTAGGAGAAGTTTTTTTACTAATAAATCGATATTCAAAATCATTCCATTCGGGTTCTTTATCAAAACATCGGGTTTCTAAATTCTCATAGGGCCCGCCTGGAATTCCTTCCAGAGCTTGTTGAATAATTTTTATGGATTCTGTCATTTCACCAATTCGGACTAAATAACGAGCTAATGAATCTCCTTCTTTTTGCCACTGGACTTCCCAATCAAATTCGTCGTAACACTCATAATGATCGACTTTACGAAGATCCCATTGGACTCCGGAAGCTCGTAGCATTGGTCCTGATAAACCCCAATTTATTGCCTCCTCTATACCAATAATACCTACTCCTTCAACTCGTTCTAAAAAAATAGGATTTCGCGTAATAAGTTTTTGGTATTCAGCAACTCCTGTTAAAAAATAATCACAGAAATCCAAACCTTTATCTATCCAGCCATGGGGTAGATCTGCGGCCACTCCTCCGATACGGAAAAAATTATGCATCATCCTCATACCAGTGGCAGCTTCGAATAAATCATATACTAACTCTCTTTCTCTAAAAATATAGAAGAAAGGGGTCTGCGCACCAATATCTGCCATAAAAGGACCAAGCCATAATAGATGAGAAGCTATACGACTCAACTCCAGCATAATTACTCTGATATAGCTGGCTCTTTTAGGTACTTGAATATTTCCTAACAGTTCTGGCCCATTTACTGTTATTGCTTCTGTGAACATAGTAGCTAAATAATCCCAACGTGTTACATAAGGCAAATATTGTATAATTGTTCGGTTTTCCGCAATTTTTTCCATTCCTCTGTGTAAATACCCTAATATTGGTTCACAGTCAATAACATCTTCACCGTCTAGAGTAACAATGAGTCGAAGAACACCATGCATTGATGGGTGGTGGGGCCCCATATTGACTATCATAAGGCCTTTTCTTGTAGTTGGTACATTCATAGGGGTTTCCTCGATTCGTGCTTTCAGGAATTACTGAAAACAAAAAGAAACTTATCAAAATTCAAGATCTAATAAATCAAATAATTCAAAGACTCTTCATTCAAATTAACGAGTTTTTGACTCTCGAATATCCAACCGACTAATTAATTCTTTATAATGTACTCTATTTTTCTTTGCCAAATAAAACAACAGTCGTTGGCGTTTTCCTAAAATTTTTCGTAAACCTCTCTGAGATAAATAATCTTTTCTATGCAATTCCAAATGGGAAGTAAGTCTTCGTATCTTATTGGTAAAATTCACTATTTGAAATTCAATTGACCCTCTATTTTCTTCTTTTTCCTCTTGTGAAATAACCGAGATGAATGGATTTTTTACCATAAACCCCCCTTTTTTTTTTTAATATTTTTATTGATCAGTAATAATAAATAATGGAATACTAATGTTAATTCATTTGAATTTGGTATACACAATAATCTTCACTTCATTAAAAATTCTTAAGTTTGTCAAATGTCAAATAAAATTTATCATTATATCACTAATTAATTGAATTTTTTTATTCAGTTTCGGTTAAAGATATAAAAGGATGGTATTTTTTTCGCTTCTACTTATAATTATAAAAGACAAAAATTTCTACTACAAGGTAAAAAGGGGGTAAAAAAAACTCTATTGATTCCTTTCTAGATCTAATCGATACGTGATTGAATTCCATGTATCGAAATAGAGTATGGAATGAAAAAGAAATGCCCGCGCCCATCTCTTTGTTTTCATATACCAAATACCAAATTCGACATGCTTTCGGATATTAGATCAGACATGCTATGGAATATATATGAAAAATCAGCCCTTACCGAATTTTCAATCGTGGATATATATGTATCCTTACCATACTGAATCGACTAGCATTATGGGTATCAAACCAATAGCGATTCATACAAGCTAAATCTTCTAAGCGATAATTGGGCCAAAGAAAAAACTTTAATTTAATTAGTTTTTTTTTATTTCGATTGCTTTTATCCAAAAAATGATCACAGTTTTTTATCTTATTACCGTCGAAAATTTCTGTATTTAAATGAATATCCTTTCTATTTTTTGAAGTGAAAGAAATTAGAATTCTTAATTCTCTACGACGTTTCGGGGATAAAATATTTTCAGGAACAAGTAAATTATAATCATTTTTGTCTCGATTTCCAATTATACTTTGATGTCTTTCAATAGATTCAGTAAAATTCTTTTTATCAAGATAGTTGTATCTTTGATTAATTGGTTGTTTGCTCTTATGAACCAAAAAAGTCCCTATAGTTTGATATATAATAAATTGTCCATCATTTTTTACCGACAGACGAACTGGTTCGATAATCAATATTCCCCTTTTCATCAATTCTGTAAGAGTTAAGTCCTTCTGAATAATCAGAATATCCAGACTCATTTCTCCCCTTTGAATAGAAGATATTATAATTTCTCGTGAATTTGGCAGTCTAAGCAGGAGACAATATACTTTGATATTATTGATTATTTTTTGATTTAAAGAATCGTCCCATCTTAATTGAAAACGAAAATACCTTTTTAGGAAGAAATCAAGCTCTGCTTCCGTATTACTTTTGTATTGCTTTTTCTTTTTACGTTTTTTCATGCCTAATTCCGCTTCCGCATAATCTTCTTCAACATCCCTTTCTTGATTTGTGAGAACTAATCCAAGATCCACTTGATATTCGAAGTTGTTTTCTTCGTGGTTTTGATTCTCTAATTCAATTGATTTTTTTTCATTTAATGATATAAAAAAATCGTTATTTTTTTTTCTGTTGATTTTCTTATTTTCACTAACATTTTCATTTCTATTCAAATTTTCAAGAAGTAATTTGATTGGTATCACCCAAGGTTTTATCTTATATTTATATGCGTTGGAAAGTATTACAAATTTTGGAAAGAACCAAAGTTCCAAATTCGATATGGGACAATTTAGTATTTCTTCATTCATTCCCATCCAATCCAAAAGTTTTTTGTGGGGATTGGATGAGTTGACTTCTTGATCTTGGTGAATTGTAAGAAAAAAAAGATCTTTCTTATCCATTTTATTAATTATTTGATAGTTATTAGTCCCGGTCTTAGTATTTTTTTTATGTTTGGTTCCGGTATCGACCCAAAACCCAATATCGACCTTCTTTCTAAGACAAAAATGGATAATTTTCCAATCAAAAAATTTTCTATCTAGGCTTTTCTCCATCTCGATAATATTATCTTCTGTTAGATAATTATTGATAGGGATACCTCCTAATATATCAAAAAATTTTCTTTTATCTCTATTGGAATTATAAAAAATCTCGTGCTTATTATTTTTTTGTAATGGTGTTCCATAAATATATGAGTCTTTTTTACCTTCCAAATTAATAGATTTAGATGATAAAAGATTATATCTATCGTTTTTTTTTAAATTATCTTTTTGCCGTGGTAATGGGTCTGCTTCAAAATAATTTAGTTTTGTGTAATGAATTAATGGGTCTTTTTCATATAAATTCAATTTGTTTAAATCTTTATTTTGAACCATATGCCGTTCGTTGATTCTATTTCGCCATTTTTGTGGTATTAATTTAGACCATCTAATCTGAGATAAATCGTATTTATATTGATAATGACTCCTTAACCAGTTTTTCCATTGATTCATTACAACAGAATTTCTAAAGATTGTATCTTTTAATTCAGAATGAAATAATCCTTGGTTTACAAAAAAATCTTTTATTTCATTTTTAAGAAAAAGAGATGTTCCGGGATATTGAAGTACAGATTTTAACTTATATAAGTTAATATATAAGTTAATAACGCGAATTTGTGCTAATTTGTAAAATACATACGCCTGTGATAAAGAGGATACATCACAAAAAATCGGTGAATTCTTATTACTAACATTATTTTTATTAATAACATTAATATTACTATTTTTAAGTGATTTTTTTATAATCGAAATAAAATTCCATTTTGTTGGATTTGTTTTTCCAATTCTTTTCTTACTTTCTTCCATATTGGAAATGTATTTATTAAAATTTTTTCTTCTTGATTCAAGAAGAAGTTGTGCATTGATTCTCGGAATATTAATAATCCATAGCAAGATATCCATGTATATCTTTTCAATCCAAATTTTTATAAAAAAATGGGATTTACGGACTAATCGAAGATTTCTTCTTTTTAATATTTGCGGAATATTTTTTGATGATTTTAATTTGAATCTTTTAGTATTATAACTTATTTTGTTAGGACTAATATTTCGCTCTGAGGTTAGAAATCTTTCTTTGCTTGCTTTTGTAATTTTTTCTATTTGATTTGTGATTGTGTTTGTTCGAGCAGTCAGATCTTTCATCTTTTTTTCTGTCAGTGAATAATTTGTCCAATGCATAGATTGAATTGGGGTGGACAATTTATGACTCGTCCGATTAGTGATTATCGAATCTTTTTCTTTTTTAGTTTCATTCAATTCATCTACTTCTCTAAATCCAAATAACAAAATTGCTTTTTTCTTTGATTTTGAAAGTTTGTTTATTATTTCTTTTAGGAAAAAAACGCTTTTGATGACCCAGTTTTTTCTTTTTTTTGATAAATTTAGAAATAAAATTTTTCTTTCTTTTAAAATTGTTATAACTAGAAAACAATTCTTTTTCAACTTTCTAATTTTTTTTTCAAGTTTTTTAACGATGGGTTCAAAAAGCGAAAGTCGTTTTCGGGGAGAACCAAAAGGAAGTTCCGCTTCCATTCCCCAAACTGTTAAAAAACAAAAATCATTTTTTTGCCCTTTCTTTTTCATTGGATTTTTATGCGAGAATTTTAGCTTCGATCTGTGCCAAGGTTTTAAACGAAAAGGAAATAAGATCTTTATTTGAATACCGTCGGTTAACCAGTTTTTCGGGAATTCTGTTTCTGATAATTGAACTCCATTATAGGTGCATTTAACGTGCATTTCTTCATTCCAATCCTTAAAATCCTCGGCCCATTCGGGAAATTGAAATAAAAGTATACGAATGATATTTTTTGTTATTATTAATAAGGGTAATAGAATATATTTTCTAAGAATCGATTGAGTTACTAAAACACAACTTCTTATTACTTGAGCAAAAAGAATGCTATCCCAAGCTTCGGCTATTTCTATCCGGGCTTTTTCTTCTCTTTTGTCTTCTTTTCTTTTGTTCTCTTCTTTTTTCTCAATTTCTTTTGTTTTTTCCTCTGGATAAGTATAGTCTGAAATCGCGAATTCTTCATTTTGACACATCCAATTGATAAATAAAATTTTCATCGGTTCGGAAATATCAAAAGAAAAAAAGGGGGATTTGCCTATTCTGTCCAAAAAAAGAGGAGAATGCACATTTGCTTGAAACAGTTCCCAAATAGCTGTTTTGCGTCTTTGTATTCGCATGGAACCTTTTATTATGTCTCGACGAAAGTCTGATTGTTGTGAATAACGTATCAAAGTCACTTCGTCCGCTTGATCAGAATTGTTTGTATCTTTGGTATTATTATAAGTATCCACATTTTGTTGATTATCAGTAAAAATCACTACACGTTTTGCTTTTCGTGACCGAATCTCATGATCCTCCGCCACGGTTTCTTCAGTTTCTCCTTCTTGCTGTTCTAAATCGTCGATTAATTTGTATAACCATCGAGGAACTTGTTTACTTATTTCTTTTAGTCCAGTAGATTTTTTTCTAATTATTTTCTTGCTGGGAGTTGTTAGAAGTACATCGAATAAAAATTTTAAAAATTTGATTCGATCTTTTAAATCCATTTTTTCTTCTTTATGGTCTGGAAGTAAAGAAAGTTTCGTACAATTGAAACTTAATCTTGATTTTCCAATAAATTCATTAATTAAGTTTAAGAAATAACCAATTTCTCTTGAAAAGGATTTTGGATTCGTTTTTTGGTCAAATTCTTGATAATTATTAATAATAAGAAAAAGGTGAATTTTATTTATCCAAATCATCTCTATGTAACAAGTTTTATTTATGATTGAGGGTGAAAAAAGATTTTTGACTCTTCCACGGTAAGGCCCACTTACTAAAGGATCATATTTTTTAGGTAAGTATTCTTTTTTAGCTTCATCATTACATAATCGAATCCTTTTTTCTAGTGTATTAGGAGAAAGAAATTTCTTATCTAGAGTTTGAACTCTATTTCTAAATTCGTTACTTAGGTTTTTCTTTTTTTGTTCATTGTTAGAATTCCAATCATTATACAATTCATTAGAAAAAAGGTTTTCTGTTGTGAACAGAGACATCTTTCTTTGTATCATTTCAAAAAAAGTTGACAAACTGGGTGGATAGGTAAAAGATATTCTTTCTTTTCCATCACTTCGACATGTATAAAAAAAATATTGTGACATTTCCTTTCTTACAGCATTTTGGCATTGATCGTTTTTTATATAGCGAAAGGGG